TCCACGATTCTGCTATTTACTGGAATCATTTTACTGGAATGCTATAGGATGAAAATCCCCCGGGTAGAAAGTTTTTAATGCTTATGTAGAACTATACATTAAGAAACATTCTAATTTGATTAGATTAATATCGGATCATTTATTAATCATTCATTGAATGATAAATAACTACAAGTGACGGAGATACACGATTTAAATAACGGAAAATCCAATATTTAAAAATAGTATCGAGAATAACTGGAAAAGTGGAAACAAGACCAGATATGATTTGATCATTATGAACAAATCCAAAATCCTTGTAGACAGAACCAATCATTAGTTCCCAACCGTGGGGTGAATGAAATCCGATACATAAATCCGTTAATAAAAGAATCGAAAAAGCTTTTACTGTATCGCTTACGTTATATAGGAATTCCTGAGCCCAAGAGTTAAGAATAACAAGTTCTTCATTACCTAAAATAGAATAACCGCTTAGAATAGCAAAACATATTATATTTGTCGAGAAGTGCAAAATCATATGGATACGATCCTCGTTGTGTATCTTGATTAATTGGATCGTTTCTTTGTGGATTCCTATAGGAAGCTTTTGTAGATGTATTTTCGAGTATTCCTTGATCAGTTCGTCCAAGAAAAGGATTTCCTCTAATTCTATGAACTTTTCTAAAATACTTTTTTCTTGAATATCATTCAAAAAGATTTCGGATTGATCAGTATTCGACCAATTAGTAACCCAAGATTCCATACTTTTAGTAAATGATGAGAGAGAAATCCAACATGACAAAAACACTATAGATGCAAGATACAAAAGAGGAATGAATGCTTTATTTTTTGCCATTTTTCGTCTGTGAATTATTAATTAACCCACTTCATTCGTCGACTCTATGTGATCGAATATTTCTTTTACCCATGAGTTCTAGACAAGGTATCAAACCTATGAATCTATTTTATTTGTGATTTTGTGTGAATCTAGAACGAATACAAAAATAGACTACGACTCCGCTTCGAATTCGAATCAAGAAATAATCAAAAATATTGTTTCCAGATCTCTCAATTCATCAAATTTCTTAAAGTGTCTCCTTTCGGTCATTCATCGAAAGGAGACACTTTAAGAAATGAATATTATTGATATTTTGAGACGAAAGAATTCCTTTTCTATAAAAATATAGAATATTTTTAAAAAAGATGAATTTCTTTCTTTCGAAATCATTTTATATATCCGATGAATTGAATCTAGTAGTTCAATTTTTTACTTGTTTGAATTGAGTTGCATGGATTTGGATACGCATAAAAAACCACAAAGGAGGGGGTTTTGTTTTAGGGTTGTTCCATATATATCGGCTTTGGCTCGACTGAACGTTTTGACGAAACTTCAGTTAAATTATGTTATAGAAAAAACAGGAATTTTTTCCCTCCTGCTGAGAAAGCATTCATTCTTCAGCCCATTTCCTTTTCTCAAAAGACTTCAATTGGTACGCGCAAAAAATAGGCCAATTCGGAGGCTTTTTGTTCAATTTCTCGTGAAGTCAAATTCTCATCAGTACGGGTCAACGGAATAACCCCCCGGCCTCTGATGTCCATATAAAGGATACGACGAGCATAAATACCCTCTTTAACTTCTATTCTAATGGACTGAATATCTTTTGTACGGAATCGGAGGAATATGCGACGATTTTTTCCAGGAAATCCCCAACGAAAAATACACACCATTCCCTCCTTTCTATCGAATCGATCATAACCACTACCTACATTCCAGGAAATTGTGCACCACAAATAGGAACTAATAAAGAAACCAGCGATCCCGTAGAAAGACATCACGAGCCCTTGTGGAAAAAAAACAATTTGCTGAGCCGGAACAAAAGATATAAAATTTCTACCAAGATAACTGGAAGTTCCAACCAATAAGAATCCTAATGAACCTAAAAAAACGATAAGGGCCCAGCAAAAATTACTTAGTTTTCGAGACCCCGTTATAAGTTCTATCCATATATGTTCTGATCGCCAACTCATACTTCATCCGATTAAATTTTATTGGAATTGAGAGAATACCCCAAATTATTTTTACTTTACTTTTTTTTGTTTCCGAAGGAACTCTCATCAAACTAGCACTAGTTTGATGTGAACTAGTGCTAGTTGATGTGAACCCTTAGGAGTAATTTATCAAATTGGTTAGATCTAAACTAATAACATACCCTTCCTTAAATCCCAAATATACATATTACAGATGGATCCACCAACTTTAGGTATCCAACGATCCTGCTCTATTTGAAACTAGCTGGAATTTATTTTCCCATAGATCATTTTCTGCAGGCATAATAGCTTTTTCCTTTAGAAATCACATGTCATACCATATTTCCATTTCCCGAAAGAAATAAATATCTGTGTTATGCTAGCAAGTAGAAGTTCAAAAAAAATGGATGAGATTGGGTCCCCTCAGATCTAAACAATCTTGTTTTTTTGAACATAAAGAAATAAAGAAGCCATTGCAATTGCCGGAAATACTAGGCCTACTAAAGGCACAAAAATAGAGGGAAAAGTGAAAGTTGTCATAAAATGGGGTACCTCGATTTACTATTTGCACCTATTATTTTATTATTTTTTTTTATATAATATTTTACAATAATTATAATTCAAAATTGTAATTATTATGAATTGGTCTTTATTATTAAATTCAATTTATTAAAAAATGGAATTTTAAAATTCTTATAGAAGTAATAAATATCTATATATCTAAGTGAGTATATAGACTAAGTCCAAGGAATGTAGAACTAAAAAAGTGGACTTATTCATCTTTCTACACGAAAGATACCTATGATAATTAACTGATAATTAACTTTATTATATTAATTATATTTTTTTATTAATTTCTTTGTGTTTTGTTCTTGTCTTCTAATTTGAAAAGGTTTCTTATAAATTATCGAAAGATTTGCTAGAATGCGACACAACCGGGATTTTTAGTGAAAATGAGATTTTCGGGCGATGCAGAAAGATAAAAACTATATATCTATCTTTTCTATATTTGATTATCTACGTAAGGCGAAATTCGTTTTATTTGCCTAATGTCACGAAAGGAAGAACTCACGCTTTTATCTTCTTGATAAAGACTTCTTAATTAGTAATGGGAAATCTAGGTAAAAAAAAGAGTTATCCGCAACTTTTGCTTCTTTCTACAATTAGATCTTAGGTCACCAACCAAAGAAAATTGCGTTCTTATTTACTTTAATTCCCACAAGCTAACTACTTGTTTGCTACAAATAAAATAATTGAACTTAATACGCTCTACTTGATTGAATTTGAATTCAACGGAAAAAGGCGTGGAGCTTAAATAACTCACTCAGAACACTTTTTAAAGTATTACGTGGTACAATTAGGTCGAATAAACCTTTCTGGAATAAATATTCAGCCGCTTGTGAACCTTCAGGTACTGTTTTATTCAATGTTTGTTCAATTACTCTTTTACCCGCAAATGCAATGTAGGAATTAGGTTCGGCAATAATGATATCTCCCAACATACCAAAACTAGCTGTTACCCCACCAGTAGTAGGAGATGTAAGGATTGATACATAAAATAACTTTTTATTGGATTGATAATCATATAAGGCAGATGATATTTTAGCCATTTGCATTAAGCTCAAACTTCCTTCTTGCATGCGCGCCCCCCCCGAAGCGCACACTATAATAAGAGGTATAAGTCGACTGGTAGCGTACTCAATCAAACGAGTGATTTTCTCCCCCACCACGGATCCCATACTACCCCCCATAAACTGAAAATCCATAACCCCAATTGCTACGAGAATACCATTTAGTTGACCTACACCTGTTTGAACAGCCTCAGTTAATCCTGTCTTTCTTTGATAAGAATCAATACGATCTTTATAAGGCTCCTCCTCCGAATGAAATCCAATGGGATCCAGAGAGACCATGTCTTCATCCATAGGATCCCAAGTGCCGGGATCGATCGAAAGTTCGATTCTTTCTGAACTACTCATTTTCAAATGATATCCACATTGTTCACAAATATTCATTTTTGATTTAAAAAATTTCTTATAATTTAATCCATAACAATTTTCGCATTGAACCCACAAATGCCTGTATTTTTGAGTTGCATCGAGATCATTAGACCCTTCTCTTAGAGTTAAATCACTACTCTTCGCGCGGGTTCGTAGACTGGACCTCCCGCTTTCGCTACTAGTTCTACGTTTATCAAAAATGCACCTAGAAATGTAACTGTCACTACTATCACTTACAATGGACGTATCAATCCAGATTTGAGACTGAAGATAACTGTCAATGCAACTATTAATGTGATTATTCCAACTAGATTGAGTTACATACATGTAACGATTGGATAAGGAATCTTCACTCGTAGATCCATTATTCATACAACTAGAATTGCGATAATGATAAAAAGAATTCTCTAATTCACTCATAAAAGAATGGTCGTTGTCAATCTCAAAAATATGATTTTCAATATCAAAATAGATAGAATAAGTATCTCCATTATTATCCCTAACTAAAAAAGTATCATCAGAGATAAAATTCCAAATGTCTTTGAAGCCGAATAAACGATCCACATTAGTGTAACTAGAATTGTCACGACCCCTGCAACTATGAATGTTTTTAGCCCTACCTTTTCTATTCGGATCTTCACTTTCACTAGTATTTTCAACAGGACCAGGATTGTCCATTGAGTTCTTTATCCCATACCTACGCTCTAACTCCTTTTTAAACACCATCGAATTAAACCACCATCTTTCCATAGAGTTTTCTTGCCCCCTTTTTGTTTGCATAAAAATACAATAGATGAATAGTCATTCGAGCCACAATTCTTTAGTTTTATTTATTTCCTATCAGACTAAACATAGAAATTCAATCACTGAAGTGTGAAAAAGAATTCTTTTTTGTTTTATGGGAATCCGGGGGTAAAACTTCACTATATATGAATATGATGGATTCTAAATATTATAAATAATAATGGTAAAGAGGGGTTTTTCCTATGTCTT